TAAGATTTTATTTGTTAATCCCATTATTAACACAATTTATTTATTGTATATATATATATATATATATATATATTACCCCCTATAACCACATTATATTAGAAAGCGAATTATTGCACTTAGTTTCGACCTAAATTTTGGCCAACCATAGGCCTCTAATTTGGTAGAAGCCAAAAAGAGGCCTATCACTGTTAATGATAATATTGAATTTCTATTCCTACCAAGAAAGGGGTATAAAAGACAAAAAATAAAGCTTCTAACTTTACTTTAAGCGGTTAAATTCCGTTTGTACTCCTTATTTTTATGGTGTAAATAAACACATTACATTTTCACTGTAAAGCTGAAAAACTTTTTCTAAAAATTCCAATTTAAAATTATTATAAACTCAACCTATTAAAAGTAAACTTTACTTAAAGTAAACCTCTTACATCATAAACGCCACAAGTTAACATTTTAATTTAAACTATTTAAGTACAAAATATGTTTACAGATTATTAAAAACCTCATTTACAGCTTCAATGTAATATTCTTTATAAATTATATAAACTATTAAACAATTATAACTAACGACACAATAATTAATCTTACTACAAACAGCTTTATAAATACTTTTACCCTATTTAATTGAAGGTCATTTAAAATATTAAAAACACCCACAATAAAATAAAAAACTCCTTGGGGCCCAAAATACTCATATCACCCTTTGTCCCTTACTTCCTGCATATAACGTCCTCCTTTTAAAGCTAACTTTCTACCACTCACACAACTTAATAAAGGTATAAACCATATAGATCCTATAAATACAATAGATCTAAAATACTTAAGGCCACTTAATCTTCTATTTACATTTATTATATTAAAAAAATAACCTAAAAAAGCACCAACTACTCTTACTAACAAAGCCATTATTTTTATTTCCGTTCTCATACAAATTATATAGCATTCAGGAAATAGGATTCAAGAAATCACGCTACCCCCAACTACTGCCCCGAAGCCCAACATAACTATAGAATTAGTTATTAATGAATCCTCATCTCTAATCCTTCTCAAAGAACCTGAATTTAATGTTCCTCTTAAAGTAAAATAAATAAGACGAAATGTATATATCACTGTGAGACCAGTAGATAAAAGATATAATATAAAAATAACAAAATTTATATGCCTTATAAAACCTACCTCTAAAATTATATCTTTAGAATAAAATCCCGCTAAAAAGGGAAATCCACACAATGCTAAATTAGCTACTGTTATAAAAGATACACTTAATGGTATATATTTTACCAGCCCCCCTATAGAACGAATATCTTGATAATCCCCTACACTATGAATAACAACCCCAGCACATATAAACAACAAAGCTTTGAATAAAGCGTGTCTCAAAAGATGAAAAAAAGCTAAATCAGAATACCCTAAAGACAAAATGCTTAATATAACCCCTAACTGCCTTAAAGTCGATAAAGCAATAATTTTTTTTAAATCATACTCAAAATTTGCCCCTAACCCCGCCATAAATATTGTTAAACAAGAAATGATTAAAAGCCCCTTTTGAACTCTTCCTCCCTCTAAAGCAGGACTAAACCGAACTATTAAATAAACACCTGCAGTTACTAAAGTAGAAGAATGAACTAATGCTGATACAGGGGTAGGAGCTGCTATTGCAGCTGGTAGTCAAGCTGAAAATGGAATTTGAGCACTTTTAGTTATTGAAGCTAAAACTAAAAACCTCCTAAAAACCAATCAAAAATCTCCATTTATATAATAACTATAAACAAAAATTTTTCATCTACCCATCCTCCTTATAAGACCAATAGATATTAAGATAGCAACATCCCCCACACGATTAGATAAAACAGTTAATATACCAGCATTAGCAGATTTCTCATTCTGATAATAAATTACCAGTGCATATGAAACTAACCCCAACCCATCTCACCCTAATAAAATTCTAATTAAATTAGGCCTCAAAACTATAAACCTTATTCTAGCAACAAAAGCTAATACAAGGTATATAAACCGATTTAACCTTTTATCCCCTATTATATACCTTCCCCTATAATAAAGAACTCTCCTAGAAATTAAAAATACAAAAGACAGAAAAATCAAAGAAATTCAATCAAACACAAAAGTATATTCAATTACTGCCCTATTAAGATCAAATAAACCTCACTCTACAACCCTTGCACTTTTATTATAAAATTTTTCAATTCCAGCTACACCAAAATATACAGATATAACTCTTAAAAATACTATTCTAACTTCATTCATAGAAATCTTTCAAATCATTCTTTGATTAATTAAATTTATTACTTATAAACTTCTCCCCAAAGACCCTTAAACAACCATTAAATTTATATTTAAAATTAAAATATTAAGTGGCAACCAATGTAAGAACAATGCTAAATACTCTTGAACCTTACCTGAACAACAACCATAAAGACTATTATAAAATAAACCATGTTGACTTATTCTATACATATATAAACTATAAGCAGCCCTAAAAAAAGATACTAATATTAGTCCCACCATTCTTAATGTTCTTCAACTCAAAATACCAATAATCAATCTGATTTCCCCAGCTAAATTTAAAGAAGGAGGCCTTGCTATATTTCTAATTCTTAATAAGAATCACCACAAACATATTCTTGGTATAAAAGACAATAAACCCTTACCAATTATTAACCTTCGACTTCTCACTCGTTCATATACAATATTAGCTAAACAAAATAAACCAGAAGAACATAATCCATGGCCAACCATTACTATTACAGCCCCACTAAGACCCCATCAATTAAACACCATTAATCCACATAAAACTAACCCCATATGAGCTACAGAAGAATAAGCAATCAAAGACTTTATATCCACTTGACGTAAACAAATTAACCTAATAAACAGCCCTCCAATTAAACCTAATCTAACCCAAACCCAAGTAAACTCTTTTCTTACACACTGAAATACAATTAATACCCGAAAAAGCCCATACCCCCCTAACTTCAATAATACTCCTGCTAAAATTATAGATCCCGCAACAGGAGCCTCTACGTGTGCCTTAGGCAATCATAAATGGAATATATATATAGGTAATTTTACCAAAAACGCCCTCACAGCACTTAAATACCAAACACCCCTAAGAAACCCTATAAAACTTATAGAACCCCTTAAAGCCATTATTAATCTTCCCCTCCTATAATAAAAAACAAGTAGTGATACCAACAAAGGTAAAGAAAAAGCAATAGTATAAAACAATATGTAAATACCTGCTTGAATACGCTCAGGTTGGTATCCTCACCCCAAAATTAAAATTAAAGTAGGAATTAAAGAAACCTCAAACCTAATATAAAACAATAAATAATCTAAAGATCTAAATCTAATTACAAGAAATAACAATAATACTATGTTTATTATAACAAACCTAGAATAATAATTATTTAAATTTTTTACTTTCTGGCTTGCTAAAATAACTAAAAATATAATTCACATTGATAAAAATACTATGATATATCTAACCCCGTCAACACCTAATATAAATCCCAATTTACTTATACTACCCGCTTGTCAAAAACTTAAACCAACTAAACCTCTTAAAATACACACTCCTAGTTGAACTATATTTCACTCTTTTCTATATTTTATCAATACAATTAATGGAATAATAAATTTTAACATTCTAATAAATTTAACCTTAAAAACAAATCCCTACCACACCCCCGAACCATTAAAATTAATAAAGTTAGCCCTAAAACCCCCTCACAAGCCCCTAGCACTAAAAAAAATAAAGAAAAATAATTTTCTTGACCCACCCCTCTTAACTGCATACTTAACAATCAAAACACTCCTAATACTATAAACTCTAAGCTAAGCAAAGTACATAATAGATGCTTAAAAAAAAAAATAAAATTTCACAAACCACACAAAATTATAATTAAAGAACAGGCAGAACTTAATATAATTAAATTTATCATTAGTTTTAATAGTTTAAATAAAAACTTTGGTCTTGTAAACCAAAAATGAAAAAAATTCTTAAAACTTCAGAGAAAAAATAACTTTCATCTTTAATTCCCAAAACTAATATTTTATTTAAACTATTCTCTGATATTATAATATTTACCCTCCCAACCATTCTCACCCTATCAATTTTATTTACCCAACTAACTCACCCTCTATCAGTAGGATTTACACTACTTTTACAAACTATCTTAATCTCCATTTCTACTGGTAGATCAACATACTCTTTCTGATTCTCATATATTTTATTCATAATTTTCTTAGGTGGAATATTAGTTCTATTCATTTATGTAGCCTCTTTAGCTTCAAATGAATTTTTTTCCTTTTCTATATCATATTTTTTTTTAAGATTAATATGCTTATTAGTTGTTAGTGGGCTCTTATTAGTTTTAGACCCTTTATTAACACAAAAATTAACCTCAATCCCCCCCTCCTCTATTTTTTCTCATAATAGAACAACTTCAATCATTAGATGGATTTATAGTATAACTTCCATATACTTTACAATTTTTATTGTCCTTTATCTTCTACTTACCTTAATTGTAATTGTGAAAGTTACTAACTTATTTAAAGGCCCATTACGTATATTAAACTAATGTTAAACCAACCCATACGAAAAACCCACCCCTTATTAAAAATTGCCAATGGAGCTCTAGTTGACATGCCGCTACCAAGGAATATTTCAACTTTTTGAAACTTTGGTTCCCTTTTAGGACTATGTTTAATTATTCAAATTGCGACAGGATTATTCCTAGCCATACACTACACAGCCTTTACTGACCAAGCCTTTTCAAGGGTTGCTCATATCTGCCGAGACGTAAATTATGGGTGATTACTTCGAACCATACATGCTAACGGGGCCTCATTTTTCTTTATCTGCCTCTATTTACACATTGGGCGAGGAATCTATTATGGCTCCTATATAATATTCCACGCTTGAATAGTGGGTGTTGTAATTCTATTTATAGTTATAGCAACTGCATTTCTTGGTTATGTTCTACCCTGAGGACAAATATCATTTTGAGGGGCTACTGTTATTACAAATTTATTTTCTGCTATTCCCTATATTGGATCAAACCTAGTACAATGAATTTGAGGGGGATTTTCAGTTGATAACCCCACTCTTACTCGGTTTTTTACATTCCACTTTATACTTCCTTTTATTCTTGCTGCAGCAACTATAGTTCACATTTTGTTCCTCCACCAATCAGGTGCTAATAACCCATTAGGCATCTCTAGGCAATTAGATAAAGTCCCATTCCATCCTTATTTCACATTTAAAGATATCGTGGGATTCATCGTTATAACTTCAGCCTTATTACTATTATCCCTAACTAACCCATATCTCCTTGGGGACCCAGATAATTTTATTCCTGCTAACCCATTAGTTACCCCAGCGCATATTCAACCCGAATGATACTTTTTATTTGCTTATGCAATTTTACGCTCTATTCCCAATAAACTCGGGGGTGTAATTGCTCTCGCAGCATCTGTTGCAATTCTAGTAATTTTACCCTTTACCCATAAAACATATTTTCGGAGATTAACTTTTTATCCTGCTAATCAAATTATATTCTGATCTCTAGTTTCTATTTTTATTCTTTTAACTTGAATTGGCGCCCGACCAGTTGAAGACCCTTATGTTCTTACAGGACAAATCCTAACAGTTATATATTTTTCATATTTTATTATTAACCCTCTCTCCCTCATATGATGAGATAATATAATAAAATGATTATTTAGTTTATATAAAATAAGTATTTTGAAAATATTAGTAAAGATAAAATTCTTAATAATCGTCATATAATGTAGCATTTTAATTATATTAAATAAAATGAGAACATAGGCACTTCACCCCAATAAAAAAAAATAAATAGTTAATAGAAACAGGCAAAAACCTTTTTCAGGCTAAATACATCAACTTATCATAACGAAACCGAGGCAAAGTCCCCCGCACCCATACAAATACAAAAAATATAGTTACTGCCTTAAAGTAAAACCTTACTCTACAAAGACCCCTACCTAAAAAAATAATCACAAAAAGAACCCTTATAAACAAAATTCTAGCATACTCTGCCATAAAAATTAAAGCGAACCCCCCACTCCCATATTCTGTATTAAACCCAGATACTAATTCCGATTCGCCCTCAGCAAAATCAAAAGGAGTTCGATTCGTTTCAGCCAAACAAGAAGCCAACCAAACCAACCCCATAGGAATTGATATAATTAAAAACCATCCTCCCTCCTGGTATTTTCTAAACAACTCAAACCTTACTCCCCCAACTAAAACAATAAAAGATAATAAAATCAAAGCCAATCTTACTTCATAAGAAATAGTTTGAGCGACCGCACGAAGTCTTCCAAGAAGAGAATAATTACAATTTGAAGATCAACCTGCAACTATAACCCTATAAACACCTAACCTTAAACAACAAAAAAAAAATAAAATTCTTATATTGAACCTTATCAACCCAAATTCATAAGGCATAACTATTCAAACCAATAAAGACAAAAATAAACTAATAATAGGAGAAATATAATAAATCAAAAAATTTGATATAGTTAATTGTATTTGCTCCTTAGTAAACAATTTTACAGCATCAGAAAAAGGCTGAAGAACTCCTATATATCCTACCTTATTTGGCCCTTTACGAATTTGAATGTAACCTAAGATTTTACGTTCAAGTAAAGTTACAAACGCTACCCCCACCAACACACAAACAATCAATACCAGATAATTTACAAACTCAATTAATAACACAAAACAATTAGATAATCTAATTTATTTTACTATTTATAGATTAATCCTATTTAACTAAAGCCTAAATCTAGCGCATATTATCTGCCAAAACAGCTTCACCCCTTAAAAAAATTTCAACTTACTAAATCCTTTCGTACTAAAGTAATACATTTTTGCTCAAAAGATAGAAACCGACCTGGCTCACGCCGGTCTGAACTCAAATCATGTAAAAATTTAAAGGTCGAACAGACCTTCTTATACAACAACTGCGCCGTAAAGAAATTTTAATTCAACATCGAGGTCGCAAACTTTTTTCTCGATAAGGACTCTCAAAAAAAATAACGCTGTTATCCCTAAAGTAACTTAGTCTTAAATCTTAAAATAAAGGATCTTTTAACTATCCCACCTATTCCCGAATGTTTTAAAAACAGCTATACTTACTTATATATCTATCGCCCCAATATAACATAAATATAAAAATAAACTTTTATTTTATAAATTAAATTAAACTTTAATATATGTAAAGCTTTATAGGGTCTTATCGTCCCTTTGAAATATTTAAGCCTTTTCACTTAAAAGTTAAATTCTATAACTAATATAGAGACAGCTCTTTTTTTGTCCAATCATTCATTCTAGACCCCAATTAAAGGCCTAATGATTATGCTACCTTTGCACGGTCAGTAATACCGCGGCCCTTTAATATTCATTATCAGTGGGCAGATCAGACTATTTACTTCTCCAAATAGACATGTTTTTGATAAACAGGCAAAAAAGAAATTTGCCGAATTTCTTTTTACTACTACAAACTTATTAAATCTTTTAACCTATTCCACTTCTCATTTCATACAAACTAATTTTACTTATATATTAATTCTTACTTACTCTTAAATATTTTAAATAACACCCTAATACTAAAAAAAGAATAAAAAAATAAAATTTTTAATCTTACTTAGTAAATTACTTTCTCATCATGACAACTTCTAAACCTAGACAAAAACTAATTTCATTAAATATTCTATTATAAATAATTTTAACAAGAAGCTATTCCCTCCTGCTCTTAGACTTATAAAAAATTAACCTATAAACCTAAATTATATTTATCTCTTAGAGAACTAGATATATAGAACTCGTAAAACATTTCATCTTTAAGTTTAAATTTAAAATTTTTTTAAAACAAAAACTTATTTTAAACATAGCTATTCCTACTTCGAGATTTATATTACTCTATACTTTATTTCTAATATCTTTGATACACAAAATACATAATTTTACTCCTACTATAACAATTTTACATTTAAACTTCCTTTTCAGTACTATTCATTAATGCCCTCAAAAAATTTTTTAAATCAATACTTTAATATAATTTAATTATTTTTTTTATACACACTTTCACTATTACTTTCAACAATTAAAACAAACTATCAAAGTAAGCCGCCAATCGGCTAATATTTTCAACGTAAGTGAAATGCTATAACTTTAGCTATACTTTGCCAATCCAGGTTCACTTTCCAGTACACCTACTATGTTACGACTTTTCTCACCTATGTAATGAAAGCGACGGGCGATATGTACACAACTTAGAACTTATATCTCTTAGGCATATTAAACCCCTATTACAATTAAATCCTCCTTCATAAGTCTCTTTCAACACTTAATTCATAATAAATGAATATTATTGTAACCCATTTTAACTTGTCCATAAGCTGCACCTTGATCTAATTTACCTAAACACTTATTTTAAATAACTACTTCTATAAAAGTTATCTAATAATGACGATATACAAACCATAAAACAAGTAAGATATTGCGAGGTTTATCAATTCTAAAACAGGTTCCTCTAACTAGACTAAGCTGCCGCCAAATTCTTTAAATTTTAAGCATATACCTTTTAATATTCTGGTAATTTTTTGGATCTTAGAATAATAGGGTATCTAATCCTAGTTTAAACCTAAGAGTTCCCAGCCTCAATTTAAGTTTCTTCTGTTTTAATTAAAGTAATCAATTTCACCCTTTACTTCTAAAAACCTATTATAAACCTCTCTACTACAATTAACTAAACACCTTATAAAAATTTCTACTTGAATTTAAAGTATAACCGCGACTGCTGGCACAAAATTTAATCAAATCTTAATCTACTACTAAATTATACACTTCATATATTGTTTAATTTTTTATACTGAGAATTTACAACTTTCATAAATAATTATTTTTTAATTTTTTAACATAAGGTATTAAACCTTATTTATTTACCTCCCCTACTATAATTTTCATATAAACTTAGTAAAACCATAGAAACCAAAGAAAGAATCAAACTTTATATTACTTAACCCACAAATATATAACTCAGATATTAAAAACTAAATACCAAGATAATAAGAATTTAATAACATCTCTTATATTATTTTACCTATTTATTTAAAGCGGAATCCCACCACCACCTAAAAGATCAAAACTTTTTATGCTTAACTACACCATCAAATATCCCACTCCCATTTACTACTACCATAAGCTCCAGTGAATTATCACAACTTCAGACTTGCAATCCAATATTATATTATTTTAATATAGAGCCAATTTAAACATAATAAGAAAGTTATTCACTTGTTAATAAATTTACAATCTACCGCCTACAAACTCAGCCACCTTATCCCTTATACACATATTAAAACCTAGCAACCATTAATTTAATTGATTAATTACCACTTAACAACCTTTTATGCTAATAAATAAAAAACCCCTTTTATAAATTAAAGAAACAGTATATACCATAAGTATTATATACCACTAAATCCATATAAAAAAAGCAATATATAATTTTAATTATTAATCCACCCCTGGTTATTGAAATTTTAAATTTTATCTTAAATATATTTTAAAATTATAATTTTTATAGAAATATAAAGTATATCTCTACAATTATGATTTATAAATTTTATATTTTATAGATTAAAAATTATACTTTAAGACTAATGTCATTAAATATGGGAATGCTAAATGATTATACATTATAATTCATTTAATCCTAAAGAACTACTAATAGAATTATTGTTTGTACCTTCTCTCTTAGGAGAAAAACAATAACTCTATTAGTAGTTCTTTAAATATAGACTAGCTAGGTTGTTATATCAGTAATAAGTAATTTATATGAAATGTTTTAAAGCAGAATGATAAAATTTAATTATTAGATTCAAAAAAAAATATATATATAATATATATATATATTTTTTTTTAATTCTAAATAAAAAAGAATTTTTTTTTTATTGATTTTTAAATATATATATATGTTTAATAATTTAAGTATTTGTATTTTTTATAAGTTTCTTTTATTATATTAAATATTTAATTATACTTAAATTACATTTCAAATACTCTTAAGATTTAAACTCAATCTTTAATTAACCTATCCTCATTTAATTAAAAGATAAGCTAAATAAGCTAATGGGCTCATACCCCGTATATGAGAGTTCAATCTCTCTCTTTTTATTTCTTACCTTAAATATAATATAGTGCCTGATTTAAAAGGATAGCTTTGATAGAGCTAATTATGTATGCCCATATACCTATATTATTTTATATTAATAGTATATGAACAATTCTTATAAGATTTTAACTTATACATGGTATATTAATATTATTATCTCTATTTTATGTCCCAATTCTCCTCTTCCCTCCTCTTCTTTTTTACATTACTATCTGGATCCATCCTATCAATCTCTTCCTCCTCTTGATTTGGGGCTTGAATTGGCCTCGAACTTAACCTCATATCATTTGTTCCCCTTATTACTATAAAGCTTAACTCCCATTTATCTGAAGCAGCTCTAAAATATTTTCTTATTCAAGCCCTAAGATCAACTATCATTATCTTATCTTCCTCCCTTCTACTAACCATCCCACATCTGTCTTCAACCCTTCTTCTTCTAGCTCTTTTTATAAAACTAGGAGCAGCTCCTCTCCACTTTTGATTTCCCACCATCATCCAGGGTCTATATTGACCCCAAGCCATTCTATTAATAACAATCCAAAAACTAGCCCCTATGTTTTTAATTTCCTATCTTATATTTAATAACCTTTTAATCTACTTAACTTTCCTATCAAGGATTTTATGTGCTCTTATAGGAGCTCTTGGGGGACTAAATGTAATAAAACTACCTAAAATTATAGCATTTTCATCTATTAACCATATAGCCTGAATAATAATTGGTATTGCCCTTAACGACACATCATGAATCTTATACTTCCTATTATATTCAATTATCTCCTCATCAGTTATTATAATATTTTATTTATTTAAAGCCTATTCTTTATCTCACCTCATGATATCAAACCACCACAATCCCCTTATTCTTTTATCAACACCCATTGCACTTCTCTCCTTAGGGGGACTTCCCCCTTTTACAGGATTTTTCCCCAAACTTCTAATAATACAAACTATAATTAACAATATAGTTTTAGTTCCCTTATTTTTTCTTCTTTTTTCAACTTTAATCACTCTTTATTTCTACACTCGTATTATTATTTCCTTTCTTCTCCTAACTAGACCTTCTATCTCGTTGAAAACAAAGCAAACCTCATCAACCTCCCTATTAACCATATCACCTTATATTCTATTTTTTAACACTCTAGGACTAATTATCACCCCTATATTCTTACTCTAGGATTTTAAGTTATTTTAAACTTAGGGACTTCAACTCCCTCAAAAAAAGTGTACCTTTTAAATCCTATTCCACCTAAATAACCCTATAAATCACCTTCTTTAAATAAACTAATGTCACGTTGACTTTTCTCCACAAACCACAAAGATATTGGTACCTTATATTTTATTTTAGGAGCATGAGCCGGAATAGTAGGAACATCTCTAAGATTAATTATCCGAGTTGAACTCGGCCAACCCGGGACCTTAATTGGCAATGACCAAATCTATAATGTAGTTGTTACAGCCCATGCATTTGTAATAATTTTTTTTATAGTTATACCTATTATAATTGGGGGATTTGGTAATTGACTTCTCCCCTTAATATTAGGTGCCCCTGATATAGCATTCCCACGTATAAATAATATAAGATTTTGACTCCTTCCCCCCGCTCTCACCCTTCTTCTTATAAGAGGGATGGTAGAAAGAGGGGTAGGAACTGGATGAACCGTTTACCCACCCCTAGCCGCTGCTATTGCTCACGCAGGGGCTTCAGTAGACATGGGAATCTTCTCTTTACATTTAGCCGGAGTGTCATCTATTTTAGGTGCCATTAATTTTATAACCACTGTTATTAACATACGGTCTTTCGGAATTACTATAGACCAAATACCCTTATTTGTATGAGCCGTATTTATTACTACAATTCTTCTACTACTTTCTCTCCCTGTGCTAGCCGGAGCAATTACGATACTATTAACAGACCGTAACCTCAATACATCATTCTTTGACCCAGCCGGGGGAGGTGATCCTATTCTTTACCAACACCTATTTTGATTTTTCGGACATCCTGAAGTCTATATTCTCATTCTTCCAGCCTTTGGAGTAATTTCTCACATTGTAAGGCAAGAATCTGGGAAAAAAGAGTCATTCGGAACCCTAGGTATAATTTACGCTATATTAGCAATTGGAATTCTAGGCTTCGTAGTTTGAGCCCACCACATATTTACCGTTGGAATAGACGTTGATACCCGTGCCTACTTTACATCTGCCACAATAATCATTGCTGTTCCCACAGGTATTAAAATTTTTAGTTGATTAAGAACACTCCATGGTTCTCAATTAAACTTTAGCCCCTCCTTAATATGGGCCCTTGGATTTATTTTCCTATTTACTGTTGGGGGTTTAACAGGGGTAGTTCTAGCTAACTCATCAATTGATATCGCCCTACATGACACTTATTATGTAGTGGCCCACTTCCACTATGTTCTCTCTATGGGAGCAGTATTTGGAATTTTCGCAGGAATTGTTCACTGATTCCCCCTTTTTTCAGGACTTACCCTAAACCCTAAATGACTAAAAATCCACTTCTTAGTTATATTTGTTGGTGTAAATTTAACATTCTTTCCCCAACATTTTTTAGGACTAAATGGTATACCACGACGATACTCAGACTACCCAGATGCATATTCTTCATGAAATGTTATCTCTTCTATAGGATCTATAGTATCTTTTATTGCGGCCCTTGGGTTCCTAATTATCATTTGAGAAGCTCTATCATCTAAACGCCCAGCCTTATACCCACTCTTTATGTCCTCCTCAATTGAATGAACTCACCCCTACCCACCAGCTGATCATTCTTATATAGAAATTCCCTTAATTAGAAACTTCTAAAATGGCAGAAAGATGTATAGGATTTAAGCTCCTACTAGGAAGTTTACCTTCTTTTAGAATCAATGGCAACATGAACTCGTTTTATATTCCAAGACAGGGTATCCCCCCTTATAGAACAAATAATTTTTTTTCACGATTATATTATATTTATTCTTATCCTTATTACATCATTTGTTGGATATATGCTATCCACTGTATTATTCAATAAACTTATTAACCGGTTTATACTTGAACATCAAACCATCGAATTAATTTGAACTTCAATTCCAGCTGTTATTTTAATCTTGATCGCATTCCCCTCCCTCCAACTTTTATATATCTTAGATGAAACCAATTCTTCATCCATAGTCCTTAAAACTACTGGACACCAATGATATTGAAGATATGAATACTCAGACTTCCTCCATATAGAATTTGATTCCTATATAATTCCCTCAAATGAACTGAGCCAAGCAGGATTCCGGTTATTAGACGTAGATAATCGAACCGTCCTCCCTATAAATATTCAAATTCGAATTATCATAACGGCCAGAGATGTTATCCACTCCTGAACGGTCCCCGCACTCTCTGTTAAAGCAGATGCAATTCCAGGACGACTTAATCAAGCAAGATTCTTAATTAATCGCCCTGGTCTTTATTTCGGCCAATGTTCTGAAATTTGTGGAGCAAATCATAGATTCATACCTATTGTAATTGAAAGAACATCTACCAACCATTTTCTAAATTGAGTTTACTCCGCTTCAAATTCACCCGATGACTGAAAGTAAGTCTAGGTCTTTTAAACCTAATATAGTATATAACGTCTACTTCTGGTGAAAGAAATTAGTTAATTTATAATACTTGCTTGTCATGCTTGAGTAATCTCTTAGATATTTCTTAATGCCCCAAATAGCCCCACTTCTTTGATTCTATTTATATGGATTCTTCCTTATTAGATTAATGTTATTCCTTATTATTAATTTTTATTTCAAGCCCTTTAATTCCCCCTCTTTAAGCCCTTCTATTCCACCTATAAAAACTCCCTGAAAATTATAACTAATTTATTTTCTATTTTTGAACCATCTTCAGGTTTATTTTCTCTTCCAATAAACTGAGTATCAACTATCCTTGGTCTTTTATTCCTTCCCCTTATCTATTGATCCTCTCCTTCTCGCTGATCAATAATATGAAGAAAAACCATTGAAACTCTCCATAAAGAATTTAAAGCCCTACTTCCTTCACATTTCCTAGGGGCCTCCACATTATTTATTAGATTATTCAGATTTATTGTATTTAATAATTTTTTAGGATTATTACCTTACATCTTTACCAGCTCTAGACATATGGTTATAACCCTTTCTTTATCTTTACCCCTTTGAATTACATTAATGCTTTTTGGCTGAATTAATCGAACTCAACATATATTCGCCCATTTAGTTCCCCAAGGAACACCTTTTGGCCTTATACCTTTTATAGTATTAATTGAAACTATTAGAAATATTATTCGACCGGGCACTCTAGCAGTTCGATTAGCCGCTAATATAATTGCAGGCCACTTATTATTAACTCTTTTAGGAAGAGTTGGGCCTTCCTTAACGGCCTCAATTCTATCCTTGCTTATTTTATCCCAAATTTTACTTTTAATTCTAGAATCTGCTGTCGCAGTAATTCAATCTTACGTTTTTGCTGTTTTAAGAACCCTCTACACAAGAGAGGTTTAATTCCTTGCTAATGACATCACTTAACTCGCACCACCCCTATCACTTAGTTGATATAAGTCCATGGCCATTAGTGGGCTCACTCAGAGCCATAATATTAACTACAGGATTAGTCAAATGATTTCACCAATATAATCCAACTTTATTAATTTTAAGATTTGTTATTACACTACTAACTATAATTCAATGATGACGAGATGTTACTCGAGAAGGCACCTACCAAGGGCTCCACACTGCCTCAGTAGTTAAAGGTCTTCACTGAGGAATGATTCTTTTTATTTTATCTGAAGTATTATTTTTCTTTTCATTTTTCTGAGCATTTTTTCATAGAAGATTATCTCCAACAGTGGAGATTGGAACATATTGACCTCCAGCAGGCACACAGCCATTTAACCCATTCCAAATTCCCCTTTTGAATACAACAATTCTCCTATCTTCAGGGGCCACAGTAACATGAGCCCACCACGCAATTTTAGAATCCAACCACAGACAAGCTACCCAAAGACTAGGACTTACTATTATCTTAGGAGTGTATTTCACTATACTTCAAGCATTTGAATATATCGAAGCCCCCTTTACTATTAGAGACTCTGTATTTGGGTCAACTTTTTTTGTAGCTACAGGATTTCATGGCCTTCATGTAATTATTGGTACATCTTTCTTATTCATTTGTTTTATACGACTTTTAAATTATCACTTCTCATCTAATCACCATATAGGATTTGAAGCAGCTGCATGATATTGGCATTTTGTAGATGTTGTTTGATTATTTTTATACATCTTCATTTATTGATGAGGGGGATAAATTTTTTAATATAAAAAGTATATTTGGCTTCCAACCAGAAGGTCTAAAAATTTTAGAAAAATTAATTTTAGCTGCTCTATTCCTTGCCACCGTAACACTTATTATTTCCTGCATTGTAATAATTCTTGCTTCCCTTTTATCAAAGAAAACTATTATTGATCGAGAAAAAAGCTCACCTTATGAATGTGGGTTTGATCCTAAAGAATCTGCTCGTTTACCTTTTTCCCTACGTTTTTTTCTAGTAGCAGTAATTTTTTTAATTTTTGATGTCGAAATCACCCTTCTTCTACCTATTGCATCAATCTTCTCCTCTACAAACCTTTTATCTTGATTACTTACCACTATTATTTTTCTTCTAATCCTTCTTATTGGCCTTTATTTTGAATGATCTCAAAACGCCCTAGAATGATTAGAATAAAACAAGACCATAGTCAAATCAATGACATATGAGTTGCATTCATAAAGAGTTTTTTAAACTGGTTTTATATAAGATTTTATTTGTTAATCCCATTATTAACACAATTTATTTATTGTATATATATATATATATATATATATTACCCCCTATAACCACATTATATTAGAAAGCGAATTATTGCACTTA